AGCACGCATGCAAGAAGGGAGTTTGAGCTTAATGCAAATGGCTAAAATATCTTCTGCTTCATATGATTATCAATCAAATAAAAAGTTATTTTATGTATCAATCCTTACATCTCCTACAACTGGCGGAGTTACAGCAAGTTTTGGTATGTTGGGAGATATCATTATTGCTGAACCTAATGCTTACATTGCGTTTGCGGGTAAAAGAGTAATTGAACAAACATTGAAAAAGACAGTACCCGACGGTTCACAAGCGGCTGAGTATTTATTCCATAAGGGCTTATTCGACCCAATTGTACCACGTAATCCTTTAAAAGGTGTTCTGAATGAGTTATTTCAGCTACACGGTTTCCTTCCCTTGAACCAGGATTAAAAAAAAAATTTCAAAAAGATTTAAATTCTTCATTTTCAAATGGAAGTATAACATTAGCTTCAGTTATTTTTATTTGTAGCGAATACGCATTTAGTTCATTATAATAAAACTAAGAAGATGGTGTTTTCTTTGGAGACATCAGTTATAAGTGTAGTAAGAGTCAGAAGTTTTGGATAATGACTTTTTGGCCCGGATACTTTTTTTATTCTATCTCTCTTCCTGATTAGAAACAAGCATCCCTCTATCGACAAGATAAAAAAGAATTTCTTTATCCTTCCGAGAAATTAGGGAAATAAAAATGATTTTTTCCGTTCTTTTGACATATTCATTATTCATATATTATTCATATATAGAACAATAGAACAACGAAAAAGAGATAAAAAAATATATCGAAAAAATGAAAAGAAAATACTAAAGAAAGAAGAAATCTCAAATCAAATAAAGAAAATAGAAATATTCAAATAACAAATAAGAAGAATATAGAAGTTCTTTTTCTTTAGTGAGAACCCCCGGTTTTTCACTAGGAATCCCTTTTTGTTGGATAAGATTGGTTAAAATCGGAAACTCATAAGAAACTCTTTTCTATCTTTACCTTTCAAAACACCTTTTTTGTTTTGAAAGGTAAAGATAGAAAGACGATGAAGATAAGGATGGGAGAAGAAGAATCCAATTTCTTAAAGAAAGGGGATTCTCATACATATTCGTGTCGAAAGAGGAATAGGCATACTTCATTGAGTTCTACATTCGTTATTGATTATTAAATACTTCATATTAATATTATCTTAATATTCTTTCTAATTTCTTTTTAATAGTTTTAATAGATTAATATTAATAATGAATAGATAGACTTATTAGAATATATCTTTATAATTAAAATTTATAATAGGTACAAATATGAAATTGAGGTACCCATTCTATGATAGATTTGAACTTTCCCTCTATTTTTGTTCCTTTAGTGGGCCTAGTCTTTCCGGCAATCGCAATGGCTTCTTTATCTCTTTATGTCCAAAGAAATAAGATTGTCTAAATACGATGAAATCTCATCAATTTATTTCAACACTGGATCATCATACAGATACTTTTTTTAATGTAATATGGTAGGATATATGATATTTGGCCTTTCCGAAAACAAATGAAAGAGTTGTGTATACCGATGCATAAAATACGGCATTAATGCATGTATATGCGGTTATAGCTTAATCCATTAAATGATGAAATTCAAAATGATCAGCAAATCTTTTTTGAAAAATTTTTTAAATAGAAACTCAATGTATCTAACCAATTATTCCTAATGGTTCCTGTCGGAATGCTGCTAGTTGATGAAAGTTACTTCGGGATCAAGCAATAAAAGTCAAGTCAAATCCATTTGGGTTATTCTCTCAATTCCAATCGAATGCAACTGGATCTAGTATAGTATGAACTGGCGATCAGAACATATATGGATAGAACTTATAACGGGGTCTCGAAAAACAAGTAATTTTTGCTGGGCCTTTATCCTTTTTTTAGGTTCACTAGGATTCTTAGTGGTTGGAACTTCCAGTTATCTTGGTAAAAATCTGATATCTGTATTTCCGTCTCAGCAAATCCTTTTTTTCCCACAAGGGATCGTGATGTCTTTCTATGGGATCGCAGGTCTATTCATTAGTTCTTATTTGTGGTGCACAATTTCATGGAATGTAGGTAGTGGTTATGACCGATTCGATAGAAAAGAAGGGATAATGTCCCTTTTTCGTTGGGGATTTCCTGGAAGAAATCGTCGCATCTTCCTTCGTTTCTTTCTGAAAGATATCCAATCAATCAGAATGGAGGTGAGAGAGGGTCTTTTTCCTCGTCGTGTCCTTTATATGGAAATCAAGGGTCAAGGAGCCATTCCCTTGACCCGTACTGATGAGGATTTGACTCCACGAGAAATTGAACAAAAAGCTGCCGAATTGGCCTATTTCTTGCGCGTACCCATTGAAGTCTTTTGAAATGAACTGAAGAATAAATCTCAGCATGAGAGAAGGAACTTAATACATCTCAAAAGTGGGAAGACGTATATGGAACAATCACTATTTTGTATACGCATACACATGGTGTCTGGCTTCATTCTTTAGACTAGTAAAAGTAAAAGGTCTAATAAGTAATAAGTCAATAAGTATAGATTCATCAAATATCCTAACATGTCTTTTGTTTTCGTAAAAAAGAATTCCTCTTTTTAGGCCTTTGAATTGATACCCTATCCCTGCGCTTCGGTTAGACAGTGAAATCTTTCAAATTCGAAATGGAAATAAAAGAATTAAAGAATCCGGTAGGGTTCGTCTTTAAATCCAAATTCTATTTGTTAGTTCAAATGGGTTTTCGAGTCTTCATTGAAAGGAATAAATGAAAGGGAAATTGGTTACAATTTTCCTAATTGTGATCTCTGGAATATGGAAAGAATATTTACTTTTTTTCATTCGAAAAGAGCCTTTCTTGTATGTTCTATTCTAGATCCAAAGACTCAATTCTTACACAAAAACAAAAATAGGAAAAGATTCATAGGTTTGATACCTTATTCTTGTTAGAGTTATAGGCTCTTGTTATATAATTCGTACTTCATAGAAATCTTAGATAGAATCGACCAATGAAACAGGTTCATTAACAATTCACATCACGGATACAGAATGAAAAAAAAGAAAGCATTGGCTTCCCTCCCATATCTTGTGTCTATAATCTTTTTGCCCTGGTGGGTTTCTCTCTCATTTAAGAAATGTCTAGAAACTTGGGTTATTAATTGGTGGAATACTAGGCAATCCGAAATCCCTTTGAATGATATTCAAGAGAAAAATGTTCTAGAAAAATTTATGGAATTAGAAGAACTATTCCTGTTGGACGAGATGATAAAGGAGTACTCGGAGACACATATGCAAAGGCTTCGTATAGGAATGCACAAGGAAACAATACAATTGGTCCAAAGACAAAATGAATCTCATTTCCATATCATTTTGCATTTCTCTACAAATCTAATCTGTTTCGCTATTCTAAGTGGTTATTTTTTTCTGGGTAATGAAGAGCTTTTAATTTTAAATTCTTGGATTCAGGAATTTATCTATAACTTAAGTGATACAATCAAAGCTTTTTCAATTCTTTTAGTTACTGATTTATGGATCGGATTTCACTCGACCCATGGTTGGGAACTAATGATTGGTTCGATCTACAATGATTTTGGATTGGCTCAGAATGATCAGATTCTATCTGGTCTTGTTTCCACTTTTCCAGTGATTCTAGATACAATTGTGAAATATTGGATCTTCCATTTTTTAAATCGTGTATCTCCTTCGCTTGTAGTAATTTATCATTCAATGAATGAATAATTCATTAGATCTTTTGATATCTTTGATATCAATAAAATCAGAACCTTTCTTTGTGTATAAAGAAATCATTTTTCATCTTACTTATTCTTTATACTTCTACCTTTCTTCTACCTTTTCAATTCAAGGTATTCATACTATATTCTACTAGTACAATTCTTTCAGTATAATCAATACAATGGCAAACTTGTGGATAGGGAATTCTACTAGCTACCTATCAAATTTATTGTATAAATTCCGGGGATCAATGATTGGACCATGCAAAATAGAAAGACTTTTTCTTGGGTAAAAGAACAGATGACTCGATCCATTTATGTATCAATCATGATATATGTAATAACTCGAGCATCTATTTCAAATGCATATCCCATTTTTGCGCAGCAGGTTTATGAAAATCCACGAGAAGCAACTGGTCGAATTGTATGTGCCAATTGCCATTTAGCTAATAAGCCCGTGGATATTGAAGTTCCGCAAGCTGTACTTCCTGATACTGTATTTGAAGCAGTTGTTCGAATTCCTTATGATATGCAACTGAAACAAGTTCTTGCTAATGGTAAAAAAGGGGCTTTGAATGTAGGAGCTGTTCTTATTTTACCCGAGGGATTCGAATTAGCCCCACCCGATCGTATTTCTCCCGAAATGAAAGAAAAGATGGGCAATCTTTCTTTTCAGTTTTATCGTCCTAATAAAAGAAATATTCTTGTGATAGGTCCTGTTCCCGGTCAGAAATATAGTGAAATCGTCTTTCCTATTCTTTCCCCCGACCCTGCTACGAAAAAAGACGTTCATTTCTTAAAATATCCCATATATGTAGGTGGGAACAGAGGAAGGGGTCAGATTTATCCTGATGGTAGCAAGAGTAACAATACAGTTTATAATGCTACATCTGCTGGTATAGTAAGTAGAATAGCACGTAAAGAAAAAAGGGGATATGAAATAACCATAGTTGATGCATCAGAAGGACGTCAAGTGGTTGATATTATACCTCCAGGACCAGAACTTCTTGTTTCAGAAGGTGAATCCATCAAGCTTGATCAACCATTAACAAGTAATCCAAATGTAGGAGGTTTTGGTCAGGGAGACACAGAAATAGTGCTTCAAGATCCATTACGAGTCCAAGGCCTTCTTTTCTTCTTGGCATCTGTGATTTTGGCACAAATCTTTTTGGTTCTGAAAAAGAAACAGTTTGAAAAGGTTCAGTTGTACGAAATGAATTTCTAGATCTAGAGATTCCTTAAAATAAAGTTGGTAAAAGTGCCAAATTCTTGTTGATTGATAGACTGATATATGATTCAAAA